ATGTATAACTGGGATTCAAAGATTTTTGTGGGGTAGAGTTGAAAATGAGGGATAAGATATTGGGGGGTTAAAGTTTTTAATACTAAAAAACAAGTTAAGTTTTGTGAACCCCTTGAATGGATGAAAAACCTTTGTTTTTGGGGTTTGGCAAAGGGGGGTAGGGGGGTTTGATGTATCGAAAGTGTTCGATATTTCTTGGTATGTCCCGAAACCATTAAACGAATGGGGAGGGGAAGTTGTATATGGGGATAAATAATTCTTGAATAGTATGTCCCATCGGACTTTGGGCTGAATTACATGCCTTGACGGCTTTGTTGAGGAAAGCATCCTAAAATTAAAAAATACCAAAGGCACGAGACTACAGTTATGTTGGTCCTGGGCTGATTAGACCCGAACCATCGTGATGTCTTATTTAAGGGGAACGTATGGGCGATGATCCATTTATATGGCCCTGAAGAAAGAACCAGATGTCTGTTAAAGTTTCACATTAGCTACCCCCAAGTTTAATGGGCCCGGAGCGAGAAGAGTGGCAGGGGTGGGCGGGTTGTTGGTTTCACGGAGGATGGTAGATAGATAGACCAAACATTGGAAGGGGATAGTCATATGGACAAGCAGGGTTATGACTTGATGGTGTATGTCTAATAACACAGATATGTCTAATTGAACATTAATATATATGTTTTCGTGAATATTCATGAGATAATTAATTGTCAGTTGATTGGATCATTTAAGTCTTAATACATTGATATAAATTACGTGCTTATATGCTAGGGGTAAATAATCTAATGTAATATATACATATGATGTTATGGGTGGTAGATAATTTTATGTACGTAAAAAGTTCAAGAGGTAGTTTAATTAGAATATCAGCTTTGGGAGTTGATGGTGAAGACAGGGTCTTCTCTCTTGATGCCCCAAGAAGATTTGTTCTCCGTTTTTGGCTTACAAGACCAGTGTAATTTATTATACTATTGAGGCAATTTAATTTTAGTATTTTGTTTTCAATTAGTCCTGAGATTGGTATTAGAATTAAAATGATGGAGAAATAGCTGATTGAAGCTAGTTGGCCGATAATGATAAAGGGGTGTTCTACGGGTTGTCCTCCGATTCAAGTTAGGATAAGTAGGTTGGCTGCTAGGATTCAGAATATGGCTTGGCTAATTGGGCGGAATATTAAGCTTCGTTGTTTTGAGGTGTGGGTTAGGGGCATGAGGACTAGGATTAGGATAGATAGTACTAAGGCTAATACACCTCCTAGTTTGTTAGGGATAGAGCGTAGGATAGCGTATGCGAATAGGAAGTATCACTCTGGTTTGATGTGAGGAGGGGTGTTTAGGGGGTTAGCTGGTGTATAGTTGTCAGGGTCTCCTAATAGGTCTGGGGAGAATAGCACTAATAGGAGGAGAACTAATAGTATGAGGAATACACCTAGAAGATCTTTGATTGTGTAGTAGGGGTGGAAGGGGATTTTGTCTGCATCGGAGTTAACTCCTGTGGGGTTGTTGGAGCCGGTTTCGTGGAGGAACAGTAGGTGTACTATGGCTAGGGCTGCAATGATAAAGGGAAGGATAAAGTGAAATGCGAAGAAGCGTGTAAGGGTGGCTTTGTCTACTGAAAACCCACCTCAAATTCACTCTACCAGGTCAGTACCGATGTATGGAATGGCTGAGAGTAGGTTTGTGATGACTGTGGCTCCTCAGAAGGATATTTGTCCTCATGGAAGGACATATCCTATGAATGCAGTTGCTATTACGGTAAACAGTAGAATAATGCCAAGGTTTCATGTTTCTGTAAAAGTGTAAGATCCATAGTAGATGCCTCGTCCCACGTGTATGAATAAGCATACGAAGAATATGGAGGCTCCGTTTGCATGGAGATATCGAATTAGTCAGCCGTAGTTTACATCTCGGCAGATATGGGTTACGGATGAAAATGCTGTTATTGTGTCGGAGGTATAGTGTATTGCTAAAAACAGGCCTGTGAGGATTTGGACTACTAGACATACTCCCAGCAGAGAACCAAAGTTTCATCATGATGAGATATTGGAGGGTGCAGGGAGATCGACGAATGCGTGGTTGATGATTTTTAGAAGTGGGTGTGTTTTTCGTAAAATTTTCATTGTTCTTATAGTTGAGTTACAACGATGATTTTTCATGTCATTGGCCATAGTTAAGTGCTATGTAGGAATAATGACTAATTATATGTACGTGTTAAGTTCTGTTTTTTTAGTGGGTTGCTTAGGGTTGGCGCTAAAGCCTTCTCCTATTTATGGGGGGTTGGTTTTAATTTTGAGTGGGTGTGTGGGTTGTTTTTTGGTGTTGGGTCTTGGGGGGTCCTTTTTAGGTTTAATGGTGTTTTTGATTTATTTGGGTGGTATGATGGTTGTGTTTGGTTATACTACAGCTATGGCTACGGAGGAGTATCCGGAAACTTGGGGTTCTAGTTGGTTGAGTGTGGGTGTTTTAGTTTGGGGTCTTGCTGTGGAAGTAGTTGTAATATATGTTATTGGTTATTATGGTGATCTTGGTTTGGGGGTGGAAGTTTACGGGATGGATAGTTGAGCTGTTTATGAGACGGATGATTTGGGGGTTATAGGGGAGGGAGGGGTTGGTGTGGCTGCTATGTATAGTTGTGCCAGTTGATTAATAATTGTGGCTGGGTGGTCCTTATTTATTGGGGTATTTATTATTATTGAAATTACTCGAGATAATTAGATAGCAGTAGTAGTGGGACTAGGGTTATTGATACTAGGAATGAGAGGAAGTAGATTTTGATTAGGCCTTTTTGATTGGAGATGTGTTTAGATACAAGGGTGTGGAGGGTTGAGGTGGATTTAGGAATGGCAGTCTCTAATCAGGTTTGGTCAAGAGTATTTAGGGAAACTTTTATGCTTAGGTTAAGTGTTTTTGCAGGAATTAGTCGATGGGTGATAGTAGGGAAGTACCCGAGAAGGGTTGAAAATGTGGAGTGGGGGGAGGTTTTGTTGGGGGTTAGGTTTGAGGTAAGGTTGTTTAATTCTAGGGCTACCAGGAGTCCTATGATTGTGACAAATAGGGCTGTTATTTTTAGTTGTCAGGGTATGGTTATAGTTTGGGTGTTAATTGGTGGGATGTTGAGAGAGATGATGTACCCGGCAAAAATGCTGCCTAGTGCTAGGCGTTTAATTGGGTTAATTAGTTTGGGGTTGTTTTCGTTTATTGAGATTATGGGAGGGTACCGTGGTTTTGTTATTGTGACGAAATAGATGATTCGTATACTGTAGGCAGCGGTTAAGGAGGTTGCTACTAGTGTAATTAGTAGGGCTCAGGCGTTGGTATTAGACGTGTTGATTGCTTCGATGATCAGGTCTTTGGAGTAAAACCCTGTGAGAAACGGTATGCCTGTTAAGGCTAGGCTTCCGATAGTTAGGCAGGAGGTAGTAAATGGGAGGGTTTGAGTTGTATTTCCTATTTTTCGAATATCTTGTTCATCATTTAGGTTGTGGATAATGGACCCGGAGCATATGAATAGCATAGCTTTGAAAAAGGCGTGTATGCAAATGTGGAGAAAGGCTAGGTAGGGTTGGTTAATCCCCAAGGTGACTATTATTAATCCTAGTTGGCTAGATGTGGAGAATGCTACGATTTTTTTGATGTCATTTTGGGTAAGCGCGCAGATTGCTGTAAACAAGGTAGTGATGGACCCTAGGCATAGTATGAGTGTTAGGATGATGTTATTGTTTGAGGTGAGTGGGAAGAATCGGATTATTAAGAAAACCCCTGCTACAACTATTGTACTTGAGTGAAGTAGGGCTGAAACGGGGGTGGGCCCTTCTATGGCTGAAGGGAGTCATGGGTGGAGCCCAAATTGAGCGGATTTTCCAGTTGCTGCTAGTAGGAGCCCTATTAGGGGAATAGTATTGTTGTTGTTGTTGTATATAAGGATTTGTTGTATTTCTAATGAGTTGTAGTTTAGGCAGAATCATGTTATAGCTAGAATGAGCCCAATGTCTCCAATGCGATTATATAGGATGGCTTGTAGTGCTGCAGTATTTGCCTCAGTTCGGCCGTATCATCAGCCGATAAGAAGAAAGGATATGATTCCCACACCCTCTCAACCGATGAATAGTTGGAATAGATTGTTAGCGGAAGTTAGAATGATTATTGTGATTAGGAATAATGAGAGGTATTTAATAAAGCGGTTTAAGTGGGGATCTGAGTGTATGTATCAAGAGGAAAACTCTATAATGGATCAAGTTACAAACAGGGCTACTGATAAAAATAAAATGGAGAAAAAGTCGATTTTAAAGCTAATGGACAGGTTGATAGTGTTAATGGTTATTCAGTGTCAGCTAGAGATTATTGATTCAATGTTGTGGTGAAGTAGGGTTGCTAGAGGTACTAGGCTGATTAGGAAAGCGTTTTTGATAGATAGGGTTGCGTAATGGGGAAAATTGATGTGTTTTATTAGGTGTGTTAATGATAACAAGGTCGGTAAGAGTAGTGTTAGTAGGGTTAAGAGTGTTAGAGGTGTGATAAGATTTATTACTTTTATTTGGAGTTGCACCAAGTTTTTGGTTCCTAAGACCAATGGATTACTGTTATCCTATAAAAGTAAGAAAGCCATATGTTTAGATATGGTTACATGAATTAGCAGTTCTTGTATACTTTCTTGGTAAGTAAGAGGGTCTTAGTCTTCTATTGTTAGATTCACAATCTAAAGTTTTTTTTAAACTATACCTACATATGTACCCTAGAATTAGTTCGGGTTTTGCAGTGAGTAGGGCCAGTGGTATGATATGAAGAGACATGAGGGTAAGCTCTCGAGTGTGTGAGGGGTGGAGGTTGTTAATGTGATAGTTTAGTTTTCCTCGTTGGGTTGTGATAATTATGTAAAGTGAGTATAGGGCTGTGATAATAATGTTTACCCCTACGAGGATTATTGATAAGTTGGATCAGGAGAATAATGATATGGTGATTAGTAGTTCTCCCACGAGGTTGATTGTGGGGGGTAGAGCAAGGTTTGCTAAACTTGCTAGAACTCATCAGATTGCTATCAAGGGGAAAATTGTTTGGAGGCTGCGGGCTAAGATTATTGTTCGACTGTGGGTTCGTTCGTAGTTTGAGTTTGCTAGGCAGAATATAAGTGATGAAGTTAGTCCGTGAGCGATTATTAGAGCTATTGCCCCTATGAAACTTCATGGGGTTTGAATTATAATTGATGCAATGACTAGTGCTATGTGGCTGACTGAGGAGTAAGCGATTAGAGATTTCAGGTCTGTTTGTCGTAGGCAGATGGAGCTTGTTATGATTATTCCTCAGAGCGACAGGATAATAAATGGATATGATATGGATTTAGTTGTCGGGTCTAGTATAATGGAGATTCGTATTATGCCGTATCCTCCCAGTTTTAGTAGGATGGCTGCTAGGACTATGGATCCTGCGATTGGAGCTTCTACGTGGGCCTTGGGTAGTCATAAATGGACGCCGTATAATGGCATTTTGATTAGGAATGCCAATATGCATGCTAGTCATAGAATATTATTTGATCATGTTGTGTTTATTATTTGGTTGTTGAGGGTTATAAGTATAAAGTTTAAAGTTCCTGTTGAGTTTTGAGTTATGATAAGGGCAATGAGTAGTGGGATGGAGCCTACTAGGGTATAGAATAGGAAGTATAGTCCTGCGTTTAATCGTTCTGTTTGGTTACCCCATCGTGTGATGATAATAAGTGTGGGGATTAAAGTGGCTTCGAATATAATGTAGAATATAATTATCTCTGTTGCTGAAAATGTAAGGATTAGGAGGATTTGTAGTAGGGTTAACATGGTAATGTATAGTTTTTTGTGGGTTGAGTTTTCTTTTTTTATGTGATTTTGACTAGCTAGGAGTATTAGGGGTAGGAGTCAGGTTGTTAGAATGATTAGGGGTGTGGAGATGTGGTCAGAGAATAGGGCGGTAGAGAAGGTTGTGCAGTTTTCGTTTTGTCACAATAGGGTTAGGCTTATTAGGCTAATTATGAAGCTATGGGATGTTACGTTAATTCATACATGCTTGTTTTTTGATAGTCAGGTTAGGGGGAGTAGTATGGTTGAGGCTATAATGATTTTTAGCATTGTAGGGCATTAAGATTTTGTACGTAGTCCGTTCCGTATGTGCTTGAGATTTTTACTAGTAGACCTAATCCAATGGCTGCTTCGCATGCTGCAAAAACTAAAATTGTAATGGGGATGGGGAAGAAAGTTATTGAGTTAGTGTTTAGAGAGGATGATGATATTATGATAAATAAAGATAATATTATTCCTTCTAGGCATAGAAGTGAGGATATAAGGTGTGAGCGAAATATTAGGGTGCCTAGGAGTGATAGGGAGAAGGCCAGGGTGAGGTTAATATAGATAGGGAACATTTGGTAATTATGGTGGGGGCCATAGTCTAATGAGTCGAAATCATTTATTTTATTTAAACTAATTACCAATTATTCTGCTCATTCTAGGCCTTTGTGTATTCACTCGTAAGCTAGTCCTAGGGAGAGAATTGAGATTAGGAGAAATGTGTATAGTATTATGTAGTGGATTTTGGGTGTTTGGATGGCTCAGGGGATGGGTAGTAGTAATGCAATTTCTAGGTCGAACAGGAGAAATGTGATAGCTACGAGGAAAAATTTTATGGAAAAAGGAAGGCGGGCTGAGTTAATGGGGTCAAAGCCGCATTCATAGGGGTTTGCTTTTTCTGTGTAAATGTTAATTTGAGGTATTCAGAAAGCTACTGTGATTAGGAGGAGTGATAGGGTAATGTTGATAGTGATGGCTAGGAGTATGTTGATTACTCTCTTCTAGTTTGATCTAGATCTAACTGATTGGAAGTCAGTTGTACTTATTATACTAAGAAAGTATGAGCCTCATCAGTAGATTGATACGTATAAGAATAGTCATACTACGTCTACAAAGTGTCAGTATCATGCTGCGGCTTCGAAGCCGAAGTGGTGTTTTGATGTGAAGTGAAATTTTATTTGTCGTAGAAGGCAGATGATTAGGAAGGTAGTTCCGATAATTACGTGTAGTCCATGAAATCCTGTTGCCATGAAGAATGTTGAGCCATAAATGCCATCTGAGATGGAAAAGGGTGTTTCGAAGTATTCAGAAGCTTGGAGGATGGTGAAGTAGAGCCCCAAGGCGATAGTGATGGACAGGGCTTGGTTTATGTGTACTCGCTTTCCTTCTATAAGGCTGTGGTGGGCTCATGTGATTGATACACCTGAAGCTAATAGGACGGATGTGTTTAGAAGTGGGACTTCTAGGGGGTTTAGGGGTGAAATTCCTGCGGGTGGTCAGAATCCCCCCAAGTCATGCGTTGGGACTAGACTTGAGTGGTAGAAAGCTCAGAAGAACCCGGCGAAGAAGAAGATTTCTGATACAATAAATAAGATTATTCCGTAGCGTAAGCCTTTTTGTACGATGGGGGTGTGGTGGCCTTGAAAGGTTCCCTCACGAATTACGTCTCGTCATCATTGGTATATTGTTAGGAGGTTTGTGAGTAAGCCTGTTGTTAGTAGAATTGTGGAATTATAGTGAAATCATATAACTAGGCCGGATGTGAGGAGGAGTGCTGAGAGGGCCCCTGTTAGTGGTCATGGGCTGGAGTTAACTATGTGGAATGCATGGGTTTGGTGGTTCATTAGGTGTTATCATGTAGATATAAGCTTACTAGTAGGGTAAATACATAGGCTTGGATTAGTGCTACGGCAAACTCTAATACGGTTAGAAGTAGGAGAATAATAAATGTAATTAAGGCGGTTGGTGGGCTAATGCTTATAAGTACTAGTGTAGCTCCCCCAATTAAGTGTATAAGTAGGTGGCCTGCGGTAATGTTGGCTGTAAGGCGAATTGCTAGGGCCATAGGTTGGATAAATAGGCTAATTGTTTCGATGATGATAAGTATGGGGATAAGGGTGATGGGGGTACCCTGGGGTAGAAAGTGAGCTAGTGAGTCTTTTAGTTTATGGCGGAACCCCATGATTACTGCTCCGGCTCACAGGGGAATAGCTATGCTAAGGTTTATAGATAGCTGGGTAGTAGGTGTGAATGTATGAGGGAGAAGACCTAGTAAGTTAGTTGAGCCGATGAATATAATTAGGGAGATGATTATTAGTGATCAGGTTCGACCTTTTGGTGTATGGATTAGTATTATTTGTTTTATAATTAGTTTGATTAATCATTGTTGGAGAGAAATTAGACGGTTGTTAAAGAGGCGTTTTGAGCTAGGAAACATGATGAAGGGAAGTGTAATGATAATAATGACTACGGGTAGGCCTATTAGTGTTGGGGTAATGAATGAGGAGAATAGATTTTCGTTCATTTTATTTCTCAAGGGTTATTGGTTTTTAGTGATTTTAGTGTTTTAGGTGTAGGTGCATTGAAGTAGTAAATGTTGGAGAGTTTTAATTGTAGTAGAATAAAAAGTGTTATAATTGAGGATAGGGCGGTGATAAATCATGTTGATGTATCTAGTTGGGGCATATCACTGTGGAGACTTTGTCTCTAACTTTAACTTAAAAGGTTAACGCTCTTAGCTTCGCAGTGAGGTTAAATTATAGAGGCTGATCAGTTTTCAAAGTGTTTAAGTGGTACTATTTCAAGTACGATAGGTATAAAGCTGTGATTTGAGCCACAGATTTCTGAGCATTGTCCGTAGAATAAGCCTGGGCGATTTGATGAGATTGTGGCTTGGTTTAGACGTCCGGGGATGGCATCTGTTTTTAGGCCTAATGATGGGACGGCTCATGAGTGTAAGACGTCTTCAGATGAGATTAACATGCGAATTGGAAGTTCTATGGGCAGTACTACCCGGTTGTCTACTTCTAGCAGGCGCAGTTCCCCTGGCTTCAAGTCGGATGTTGGGATCATGTAGGAGTCAAAGCACAGGTCTTCGTAGTCGGTGTATTCGTAGCTTCAGTATCATTGGTGGCCCATTGTTTTAACAGTTAGTGCTGGGTTATTGATTTCGTCTATTATGTAAAGGATTCGGAGAGATGGGAGTGCGATAAGAACTAGAATTGCGGCTGGTAGAATGGTTCAGATAGTTTCTACTCCTTGAGCGTCTATAGTGCTTGTGTGGGTTATTTTTGTGGTTAGTATGGATGAGATAATATATAATACTAATGAGCTAATGAGGAATACAATTATTAGGGTGTGATCGTGAAAGCTCGTGAGTTCTTCTATGATTGGGGATGTGGCATCTTGAAGTCCTAGTTGAAATGGGTAAGCCATATAAGATATACAGGGCTGAGTCTGTGATTTAACCTTGACAAAGTTATGTAATGTGTTTACTAATATCTTATGAAGAAAGACATAAAGGTTATGAGGTTGGCTTGAAACCAATTTTAGGGGGTTCGAATCCTTCCTTTCTTATTTTACTTTTACATAGGTGGGTTCTTCAAAGGTGTGATAGGGTGGAGGACACCCGTGGAGTCATTCTAGGTTGGTGGCTGTGTAGGGGACTGACAAGATTTCGCGTTTTGAGGCGAAAGCTTCTCAGATAATAAAAATTATAATGATAACAGCTGTGAGAGAGATAAATGAGCCTATGGAGGATACCATGTTTCAAGTTGTGTAAGCATCTGGGTAGTCAGAATATCGTCGAGGTATACCGGATAGTCCTAGGAAGTGTTGAGGGAAAAAGGTTAAATTTACCCCTACAAATATTACGATAAAGTGAGCTTTTGCTCACATATCGTTGAGGGAGTAGCCTGAGAATAGGGGGAACCAGTGGACGAACCCTGCTATGATAGCGAATACAGCTCCCATGGATAATACGTAGTGGAAGTGAGCTACTACGTAGTATGTGTCGTGGAGTACGATGTCTAGTGAGGAGTTTGATAGTACAATTCCGGTTAGGCCGCCTACAGTAAATAGGAAGATAAACCCAAGGGCTCAGAATATGGCTGGGGATCATTTAATATCTCCTCCGTGGAGTGTGGCCAACCAACTAAAGACTTTAACCCCTGTGGGGATGGCAATAATTATTGTTGCTGATGTGAAGTAGGCTCGGGTGTCTACGTCTAAGCCCACTGTAAATATGTGGTGGGCTCATACGATAAAGCCTAGGAACCCGATAGATATTATGGCTCAGACTATTCCTATATAGCCAAATGGTTCTTTTTTTCCTGAGTAGTATGTAACAATATGTGAGATAATTCCAAACCCAGGCAGAATTAGGATATATACTTCGGGGTGTCCGAAAAATCAGAATAGGTGTTGGTAGAGGATTGGGTCTCCTCCTCCAGCTGGATCGAAAAAGGTTGTGTTTAGGTTGCGGTCAGTTAGTAGTATGGTGATTCCTGCTGCTAATACAGGTAGAGAGAGGAGTAGAAGGACAGCTGTAATTAGGACTGATCAGACGAATAGGGGGGTTTGGTATTGTGTGATAGCTGGGGGTTTCATATTAATGATAGTGGTGATAAAGTTAATTGCCCCGAGAATAGATGACACCCCGGCTAGGTGAAGGGAGAAGATAGCTAAATCTACAGATGCTCCGGCGTGTGCTAAATTTCCTGCTAAGGGCGGGTATACAGTTCATCCGGTCCCCGCTCCGGCCTCAACTATTGATGATGCCATTAGAAGGAGGAAGGAGGGGGGAAGAAGTCAGAAACTTATATTATTTATTCGGGGAAAGGCTATGTCTGGTGCGCCAATTATTAGGGGTACTAATCAGTTTCCAAAGCCTCCGATTATTATAGGTATTACTATGAAGAAAATTATGACGAATGCATGAGCGGTTACGATTACGTTGTAGATCTGGTCATCGCCTAACAGAGCCCCTGGTTGTCCCAGTTCGGCTCGGATGAGGATACTAAGGGCTGTTCCTACTATGCCGGCTCAGGCTCCGAAGATGAGGTATAGGGTTCCGATGTCTTTGTGGTTGGTTGAAAAAAGTCAACGATTGATGAACATAGGTAAGGTGGCCGAGTAGGCATTAGACTGTAAATCTAAAGACAGAGGTTTAACCCTCTTCTTACCAAGCCTTAGAGTGAGTATTCATGTCGAATTGCAAATTCGGAGGAGTAGGAGATTTCCCTACTGAGGCTTCTCCCGCCTGTTCTTTTTTAGGCGGGAGAAGTAGATTGAAGCCAGTAATAGGGTATTTAGCTGTTAACTAAAATTTTGTAGGTTATAATCCTGYCAATCTAGTTAAGGATTTAGCTTAATTAAAGTGAATGATTTGCGTTCATTTGATGTAGGGGATAATCCTACAGTCCTTAGTTCAGAAGTTAAACTTGATGTTTTCTTAGAGCTTTGAAGGCTCTTGGACTGGATATCCTAAACTTCTTATAAGATAAGTAGAGGGGTTATGGGGAGAATTATTGTGCTTAGGGTTGTTAGGAGGGGTATTGTGAGGGAGTGTTTGGGTGCTAGTTGTTGGGAAACTAGTTTTGAGTTATTGTTGGTGGGGAAGATGGTGAGGGAGGTGGAGTAAATTAGGCGTGTGTAGAAGAATAGGTTTAGGAGTGCTATGAGGGCGATTAGGCTAGCTATTGGGGTGCTGTTGTTTTTTAGTAGTTCTGTAATGATGAGTCATTTGGGTATAAATCCTGAGAGTGGGGGAAGGCCTCCTAGGGATAAAAGTACGGTGGCTATTAAGGGTATTATAATGGGATGTTTGTTTCATGCTATAGAAATGGAGTTGATTGTTGTGTAGGAGGATGTTATTAGTATAAGAAATATTGAAGTAGTTATGAGGATATAAATGGTGAGGTTTAGGATGGTTAGGGATGGGTTGTAGGGTAGAATGGCTAGTATTCATCCTATGTGGGCGATTGATGAGTATGCTATGATTTTTCGTATTTGTGTTTGATTAAGGCCTCCTCATGCCCCTGTGAGTACTGAGATAATTGAAATGGTAGTTGTGAGTAGGGGGTCTAGTAGTTCGTGGATTTGATACAGGACAGACAAGGGGGCAACTTTTTGTCAGGTTAATAGAATTAGGCCTGAGCTTAGTGGGATTCCTTGGGTTACTTCTGGGAGTCATGTGTGAAAGGGTGCTAGGCCTAGTTTTATTACTAGTGCAGTGAATATAATGGTTAGAATAAGTTTGTTTGTTTGAGGGTGAAGACTTCATGATCCTAGTTGGATGTGGTTAAGAATAATAGCTAGTAGTATGATTATGGAGGCTGTGGCCTGTGTTATGAAGTATTTTGTGGCTGCTTCTGTTGATCGTGGGGATTTTTTGTGTGTGAGTAGGGGGATTATGGCTAGTAGGCTTATTTCTAGTCCTACTCATATTAGTAGGAGGTTTGAGCTGATTATTGTTACGATTGGGCCTATTAGGATAGTTAGGGAAATAGTTAGTAATGCTAGGGGGTTTATTAGTATGGGAGGGGTTTAAACCAACATTTTCGGGGTATGGGCCCGATAGCTTTTTTAGCTGACCTTACTTTGTTAGGATGGGGTGTATAGGTAGCACGTAGAATTTTGAGTTCTTAAGTACAGGTTCAATTCCTGTTGTCCTAGAAATAAAAGGGTTTGAACCTTTATAATTTACTCTATCAAAGTAACTCTTTTATCAGACATATTTCTAGGAGTACGGGGGGATGCTTGATAGAAAGATTGGTAGGGACACGTATCATATGCATAGTGCTAGTGTTAGTGGTAAGAAGTTTTTTCATAGAAGGTGTATTAGGTGGTCGTAGCGGAATCGTGGATATGAGGCTCGAATTCATAAGAATAAGGAGGTTAATATTAGGGTTTTTAGTATGAAGTTTGTGGTGAATGTTTCTGGGTGGTTTGAGTAATATAGGGGGGCTATGAATATGATAGATGAGAGGGCATTTATTAAGATGATATTAGTGTATTCTGCTATGAAAAATAAGGCGAAGGGGCCTGCGGAGTATTCTACGTTGAACCCAGATACAAGTTCGGACTCGCCTTCGGTAAGGTCGAAGGGGGCCCGATTTGTTTCTGCTAGTGTTGAGATGTATCATATTATGGCTAGAGGTCATGTTGGAATAATTAATCATATGTGTTCTTGGGTGATGATAAGGGTTTGTAGGGAAAAAGATCCGTTTATTAAAAGTACTGACAGGAGGATGATGGCTATAGTTACTTCGTAGGAGATGGTCTGGGCGACGGCTCGGATGGCTCCAAATAGGGAGTACTTGGAGTTTGATGCTCACCCTGATCATAAGATAGAGTATACTGAGAGGCTTGATAGGGCCAAGATAAATAGCGTACCCAGGTTTATGTTGGCCAGGGGGTGGGGTATGGGCATAGGGATTCATAAGCTAAAGGCTAGTGTAAGTGATAATGTGGGGGCGATAGTGAATAGGATTACTGAAGTTGAAAGTGGTCGTAAGGGCTCTTTAATAAAAAGTTTTATTGCGTCTGCGAACGGTTGTAGGATGCCGTAGGGTCCTACGATGTTGGGCCCTTTTCGTAGTTGTATGTAGCCTAATATTTTTCGTTCGATTAAAGTTAAAAAGGCTATTGCGATTAGGATGGGGATGAGGAGGGTTAGGGTGTTGATAAGGGGCACTATTAGGAAGAGGATTTGAACCTCTGGGGTTAAGGTTTTAAATCTTATGCAATTTCCTGGCTCTGCCACCCTAATGACCTTGTCTTGGTTGAGTTGTTTTACAGTGTATAATTGAGATTTTCTCATTAGTTTGTTGAAAGCACTTATGAAAAGGGGGCTTTATTTCTCTTGTCCTTTCGTACTGGGAGAAATTGTAAATAGATAGAAACCGACCTGGATTACTCCGGTCTGAACTCAGATCACGTAGGACTTTAATCGTTGAACAAACGAACCATTAATAGCTTCTGCACCATTAGGATGTCCTGATCCAACATCGAGGTCGTAAACCCTATTGTCGATATGGACTCTTAAATAGGATTGCGCTGTTATCCCTAGGGTAACTTGGTCCGTTGATCAATATTTTGGATCAATTAGATAGTTAAGTCACTTTGACTTGTTAGTCTAGGTTAAAGACTTTCGGAGGTTTTTTTGTTCTCCGAGGTCACCCCAACCGAAATTATAGTCCGAGGTCTACTTAGGTGTTGTTCCACTGGGTTATGTTGATTTAGTGTTTGGACTATAAATTAAAGCTCCATAGGGTCTTCTCGTCTTATTTTTTTATACCCGCCTCTTCACGGGGGGGTCAATTTCACTGATTAAAGATAAGAGACAGTTGAGCCCTCGTTTAGCCGTTCATGCTAGTCCCTAATTAAGGAACAAGTGATTATGCTACCTTTGCACGGTCAGGATACCGCGGCCGTTGAATTTTAGTCACTGGGCAGGCAGTGCCTCTAATACTTGTGATGCTAGAGGTGATGTTTTTGGTAAACAGGCGGGGCTCGAGTTTGCCGAGTTCCTTTTATCTTTTTTAATCTTTCCTTGGTGGCATCCCTGTGTTGGGTTAACATATTATTATGGGTGGGGTTTATGGGGTGTTTTTATATGTGTGTTAACTAACAATGGTTATCCGGGTTGTTATAAGTCTATGCCTGGAGAATGTTATTCTTGTTACTCATATTAACATTATCTCATCTATTAAGTTATAGATTAGCCCAGTTTTAGGTAATAGGAGGTCATTGTTGTTTTGGGAATTTGTTTAGGAGTAGTGTCGAGCTTGAACGCTTTCTTAATTGGTGGCTGCTTTTAGGCCAACTATGGTCTGTCCTTGGGGTTTTGACTCACTATTAAAGGTTGTCTCCTTTACCATAAGAGCTGTACCTCTTTTGGTTATATTTTAAGCTTACATTTAGATTTGGGTGTTCTTTTGGTAATCTTAAAGTGGAACTTAAATTCCTTGTTGGGCAACCAGCTATCACCAAGCTCGTTAGGCATTTCACCTCTACCTAAAAATCTTCCCACTGTTTTGCTACACAGACGGGTTAACTCGTAAGGTTGTTCTTAGGTAGCTCGTTTGGTTTCGGGTGTCCTAGCTTAGTTCTCTTAGTTAGGTTTACTCTAGTTAATTCATTATGCAAAAGGTACAAGGTTTAATCTTTGCTTTTTTATACTTTAAATCAATTCTTTCATTTTTCCCTTGCGGTACTGTCTCTATAGCTCCTAAGATAATTTTCTTTCTCCAATACTCTTATTAAGATAAATGTTTTGGTTTATTTTGTAGGTTTGTTTGTTTGATTTTTATTAGGGCTATTTTTAGTTCAAAGTGTCCATTGATGGTGGAGTCTTCTGGGTGTAGGCCAGATGCTTTTGTTAAGCTACACTGTGATTACTCCAAGCACACTTTCCAGTATGCTTACCTTGTTACGACTTATCTCCTCTCGTAGTCTAATTAGTTGGATTTTATTTATTATACTTAAAGATTAGTTTGAGGAGGGTGACGGGCGGTGTGTGCGTACTTCATTGCTCTATTCAATTAAGCTCTCTATTCTTAATTTACTACTAAATCCTCCTTTATCCTTTAATTTCATAAAGGGTTTCGTGTATTCTTTTTAAGAAAATGTAGCCCATTGCTTTCCACCTCATGGGCTACACCTTGACCTAACTTTTTTATGTTTGTGTTCTTGCTTACTATGTGTCCTTTTGAGGGTTTGCTGAAGATGGCGGTATATAGGCTGGATTAGCAAGGGGTGGTGAGGTATAACGGGGTGTATCGATTATAGAACAGGCTCCTCTAGGTGGATATAAAGTACCGCCAAGTCCTTTGAGTTTTAAGCTATGGCTAGTAGTTCTCTGGCAAATAATTTTGTTATCAATTATTTAAGTTTAGGGCTAAGCATAGTGGGGTATCTAATCCCAGTTTGGGTCTTAGCTTTCGTGTTTGATTTATTAGAATCACTTTCGTGGCTGTGTTTTTAATCTGACAATGAATTTTCACATATAAGTCAGGTTTTAATTCTATTTATTTTAGATGTAACACTTTTTACGCCGTAAGATAATTAGTTTGGGTTAATCGTATGACCGCGGTGGCTGGCACGAAATTTACCAACCCTTGGAAGTATAACTAAGTCAAACTTTCGTTCATTGCTTAATTTTTATCACTGCTGTTTCCCGTGGGGGTGTGGCTTGGCAAGATGTCTTGAGCTATAACAATGTGCTTGATATCTCCTCCTTAGGTTAGTTGTTTAATTTTAAGGGGTTTGACACTGGTGTGGGGAGTCTTGCATGTGTAATTTTACTTTCAGCTAATTATAAGGCCAGGACCAAACCTATTGTGTTTATGGGGTTAGTTACCCGTCTAAGCATTTTCAGTGCTTTGCTTTTAGTGTAAGCTACATTAAC